AAATCCTTTCTTCTTCCAACTTTTCGATCTTCCCAGTCATTTCCCGTGGGACCTTCTTCGCCTAATTCTTTCCATTCTACTAATGAATTTTCTAGAATAATTCGTAAATCTAGATCAGCTAATTGTTCTCGTATAGCAATTGCACCAGTAGACATTTCTCGATTTCGAAATGTATAGAAGCCCTGGGTGGTAAAAAAAAGCGGGATACTGTATTTCCAAGATTGGATTTCATACTCGAATAAACCTCGTAATCGTAAGAAAGTGGGTTTTTTAGTTATGGGCCTAGCAAAAGAAAAATTGGGATAGGCTCCTGTAGGATATCCCCCCCTAAAAATCGGACGTGAAAATTTCCCCTCATCCGGCTCAAGTAGGTCCACCAAATAAAGAAAGGAGTTCTCTCGAGAAAACTTCCAAACAAAAGGATCTACTCTTTACTCAAGTTTCTAGCTTTTTTTCTTAATTCTTTAGTCAATTACGATTGAATAAATGAAAAATTTTTGAGTAGTCTACTTCCCTTCTAATTTCTACTGATGAATATCTTAATTTCATTCTTAGTAATTATATAATTTTAGTAATTATAATTAAGGGATTACCTTCAAATTCATAAGAGATTGACTTGTCTATGTGCTGTTCTATTAGATCTTTTAGGTCCCGACTTCAACTCGATGGTTGTGCCATGTACGATATCCCTACAGTCTACATGCGATGTATAGACTCCTGCAACCATGACATACTTACTTCCTTGAATGAACATAATTTATTTCCAAAAGATAGGAAAAAATAGTTAATTCTACAAAATAAAAAAGTCTTTTTTTACGAGGTACAAAGAGAAATAGGAATTTCTATTTATTTGTTACGAAACTGACCATAGACCAATTGCCCTTTTCTTTTATTTGGGAGTATTCACTATACCCCTAATTCTGAGCTTCATGTTACTCCTCTCAAGCGACGTGTCAGATCTAGGGCATCCCAATTTGATTCGACGGAATGACAGTTTCTCGTTTGGAATCTGTAAAATCAGCATTTTGATCAAATCACACATCGCAATAGACTAGACCTTCTAATTCTTTAAGAGATTTATCTAAAAGATTCGCAATATAACTAGGAAGACGTTTTAAATACCATACATGGGTTACTGGACATGCGAGTTTGATGTAGCCCATTTGATACCTTCGTATACGAGAATCAATAAATTCAACACCGCATTTCTCGCAAAATTTCGGGTCGTCTTTTTCCTCTCCGATTACGCGATAATTTCCACAAGCACAAATTCCACTTTTAATAGGTCCAAAAATTCTTTCACAAAATAATCCATCCTTTTCCGGTTTATTGGTTTTGTAATGAAAAGTATAGGGTTTTGTCACTTCTCCGACTATCTCTCCATTAGGTAGTATCTTAGTGGCCCAAGCACTTATTTGTTGAGGAGAAACTGACCCAATTTGGAGCTGTTGATGTTTATACCTATCGATCATAGAAGAGAAATGCTGATTCATTCCGATTAAGCTTCCTTCCTCTGAATCTGGAAGTTTTTCTCAGATACAAGGAAATAATTCAGTTCCAGAGCTAAAGATCGTAGTTCTCGAACGAGTAATCGAAAAGATTCTGGGGTACCCTCGGGATTAGGTATTGTTTCTCCTATAATGGTAGTACCAAGTACTTCCTGGCGAGCTCTAATATGATCAGATTTATAAGTAAGCATTTCTTGTAAAATATGAGCAACACCAAACCCTTCGAGAGCCCAAACTTCCATTTCTCCTACACGCTGCCCCCCCCGCTTTGCCCTTCCTCTAAGGGGTTGTTGTGTAACAAGTGCATAATGTCCACTTGAACGGCCGTGGATTTTATCATCAACTTGATGAATTAATTTTAAAATATAAGGCTTTCCTATTAAAACGGGCTGTTCAAAAGGATTCCCCGCCCTACCATCAAATATTCTGCTTTTTCCCGGGTATTCGACTTCAAATACCCACGGATTCGCCGTTTGCTTACTAGCTTGATATAATTCAGAAAACACCAGTTTTCTCGAAGCTTCTTGTTCATATCGCTCATCAAAGGGCGCTATTCGATAATGCCTGTTTAACAGGTTTCCAGCTAACCCAAGTGAACATTCAAATATCTGTCCGACATTCATCCTTGAGGGTACTCCTAAAGGATTAAAGACCATATCAACAGGTATTCCATCTTCCAAATAGGGCATATCTTGTCTAGGTAAAATTTTGGAAATAATACCCTTATTTCCGTGTCTTCCAGCTACTTTATCGCCGACTTTAATGTCACGTTTCTGTGAAATATATACACGAATCGTTTCTGGATTATAACTGGAACCCCCCTTCTTATGGATCCATCTGACATCAATAACTCGACCCCTAGCGCCTATAGGTAGTTTTAGACACGTTTCCTTTGAAGTAGATACCTGAATGCCAAGGATAGCTCGTAACAACCTATCTTCTGGAGCATATGACGACTCTTTCACCACCTGGGGCGTTAATTTTCCTACTAAAATATCACCCGTCTCTACCCAAGATCCAAGCATCACAATTCCATTTTTATCTAAATTGCGGAGTAAATGGGCTTCTAAATGGGGTATTTCGTTAGTGACTCTTTCGGGACCTTGGTTTGTGACATGGATCTGAATTTCATATTTCCGTATGTGAAAGGAAGTATAAATATCTTCATATACCAAACGTTCACTAATGAGTACTGCATCTTCATAATTGTAACCTTCCCACGGCATATAAGCTACTAATATACCTTTCCCCAAAGAAAGTTCTCCACCAACCGTAGCAGCACCGTCAGCTAAAATTTGCCCCTTTTTAATGCATTTACCCCGACGAGCCCGTGGTTTTTGGTGCATACAAGTGTTTTTGTTCGAGCGTTGATACTGATCTAATCGAATGCTTAGAGTACCTTCATTACCTGATAAAACTATTTTGTCCGTATCCGTATAAACAACCCTTCCTTCGCGTTCGGCTATATAAAGAGCTCCCGAATCTAGAGCTGCTTGTCGTTCCAACCCAGTTCCAACAATGCATTTCTCGGACCTAGAAAGTGGAACTGCTTGACGTTGCATATTTGAACTCATTAAAGCTCTATTCGCATCGTTGTGTTCAATAAAAGGAATGAGCGAAGCTCCAATAGAAAAATATTGGAAGGGGAAAATACTTCTAAGACGAACCCTTTCCCACGCAATAGTCAAGAAGTCTTGACGGTATCGAGCTGGAACAACCTGCTCTTCCTGAAGATTTCCATTTAAAGCCAAAGAATTTCCCGCAGCTATCGTAAAGTATTCATCTCTACCCGGCGATAAAAAAAGCATTCGTACCCCTGTCGATCTCTCAGAAATCTCATAAAAAGGGCTTTCTAGAGATCCCCACGGACCTATCTTCGCATGAATTGATAAGGATCCAATAAGTCCAACATTGATTCCTTCAGATGTATCAATTGGGCAAATACGCCCATAATGACTGGAATGAATATCTCGTATCCGAAAACTAGCAGTTCGCCCTGTTAGCCCCCCAGGGCCCAAATAACTCAACTTTCTCCCATGAACTATTTGTGTCAATGGATTGGTTCGATCCAAAACTTGAGATAGGGGGTGTAAACCGAAAAAAGACTCAAAAGTAGTTGTTAATGCAGTTGAAGTTACCAAATTTTGGGGTGTTGGTATCAATTTATGTCGAATTGCTCCACATATAGTTCCGCGAACCGCATTTTCTAAACGAACCAGAGCCAACCCAAATTGATCTTGTAAAAGATCTGCTACAGAACGAATACGTTTATTTTTCAAATGATTCATATCGTCAACCGCGCCCATTCCAAATTTCAGCCCAATCAAACGATCTGCGGCTTCCAATATATCTCGTGGTAACAAAAAGGTATTGTTCTGAGGTATATCAAGGTTTAGCCTTCGGTTCATATTTCGTCGACCAACTCTTCCTAATTCACATCTTTGTTGAAAGAATTTTTTTTGTAATTCTTTACATAAGGATTCAGAAAATACCGGATCTCCACCTACACAAGCAAATTGTTCATAAAACGCTAAAATGGCATTTTCTTTTGACCCAATTTTTTTTCTCTCTTTATCGTTTAAAAAAGACAAAAAAATTTCAGGATACCAAACATTTTCTAGAATTTCTCTTAGATTCAAACCCATAGCTGATGATAGAACTAGAATAGATATTTTTTGTTTCCTACTTACACGAGCCCAGATCCTTGCTTTTATATCAATCTCTAATTCTGATCGTCCCCCCCAATCTGATATTATAGTACCAGTATATACCGAAATTCCGTTATGGTCCAATTCTGACCGGTAATAAATACCGGGGCTTTGCAATATTTGATTAATCAAAATTCTATATATTCCATTTACTATAAAAGTTCCTAAGGAATTCATTAGAGGAATGTTTCCAATAAAAATTGTTTGTTCTTGCATATCCCTGCCGGTTTTCCAAATTAATCCTGCGGATACATATAATTCAGAGGAGTATGTTAATAATTTATATACAGCATCCTTTTCCTTTATCAACGGTTCTACCAGTTGGTATGTCTCCACAAATAATTGAAATTCTATTTCTTGATCTGTGTCTTCTATTTTTGGAAATTTAGAAAGTTCTTCCATCAAACCATGATTAATAAACCTACAAAATCCTTCAAATTGTATCTGATTTAATCCAGGTATTGTAGACATTCCCTCAGCTCCATCCCCTAACATTTTTAATTTCCCATTTATCAAAAAATCCCACTATTGGTTCATTCTTCACCAAATTTTTAGAAATGATCTAGCAATGATGGAATTTATATTCTGTTTACTGAATCACATGAAATTTTACCCAACTCCATATCTCGAATAGAATGTATGAAATACATATGAATGAAGAAAAAAAGAATTTTCTACGTTAATTGAAGTTTGGAACGGATACAAATTGAAAGGAATTTTTAAAACAATTCTACAAAAAAAAACTGTCCACTTAATCTTAATTAAGGTTAAGTTATAGAATTTTGGAGAGAATATCAAACAAAAAAAAAATAATTGAATTTCTATCATTCTCATTATTATGATATTACTTATATGAAGTTTCTAATAGAAAATCTAAATAGAAGAGCGATTTATTTATTTATTAAAGACGTGTGTAGATATTAATATCCGTGTTCTCCCCCTTTGTATTGATGTTCGTATTTTAAACAACCCGGTTTGTGCTAAAATAGAAATTTTTTATTCAACTCTGAGCTATGAAAATTTTCTGAGAATTTCTTCTAGGCAACATAAGCATAACATATATTAAAATAAAAAAATAAAGTTGGGGTTTACATATACTCATAATTGGTGCTATAATTTAAATTGAGAAGGGTTTTTAAACTCAATAGTAATGTATCAATTTATATGTTTGTATGTCATTAAGAAAAGAAAAAAACTTTGAGATTCAACTCAAATCGTTCCTGCATTTCCAAGAAGTTAATGGTTCAAATTTGTTTTACTTTTGCGAATGAAAACAGACAGACTAGAATGTGTGAAAGGTTGGTTATTTTGAGATACTCTACGCGGGGGTATCAAATCCAACGGAAAGCGAAGAGTTTCTTTTAGGCAAAAAGGGATTAAAAAAACGTAACCCCCAACACACTGCGTGTACACATACAATAAATACAAGAAAAGTGAGTGCAGTAATACAGGATATATTTCATATTTCTCTAATTTTATATCGTTTTGGCGGCATGGCCGAGTGGTAAGGCGGGGGACTGCAAATCCTTTTTCCCCAGTTCAAATCCGGGTGTCGCCTGATCAACAAAAGGTGTGAAACCCTGCTTTTGTGCTGCTAATAGAAAACTCACCAAATTTTTTCTCATAGAAGCAGAAAAAGGAGTTATTGCTACTTGTTTGATTCGAAACAGGCGAGTAGCGGTTTTCAAAAAAAAGTGTAAATGTAAATAAATCGAGGATTCAACGATATAATATATTCTAATCGTATAAAAACTTCGTGATTCTCTTGGCCTCCAATAAGAAATTGGAAATAATTTTTTTCAGCAACCTCGAATCAAGAATATATTATCTCTCCACTTTTTCACAGAGATAGTTGAAAAGGGTTTTGTATTCGATCAAATACATAATTCGATATTTATTTATTTTTTTAGGCTTTTTACTTATGAGTATCAATAACCAAAAGGGCCTTATTTTTCCTACATGTTTTACATTAGTAACATTTGCTAGAGATGTTATTACGTATTTTGCTTTATATTCATCTTTCCTTTTATTTAATGTTTCGAAATCGTCTAGGAATTTGTCATTAAATGAGTTCATTTACGAGAAGTTAATTTAGTAAGTTGGGATATCGATATTATTCGGTCCGAATCCTTTTTTTGACTCTGCACCATGGATTCCACTATACTATTTAGTATAGAGGAATAGAACAATTCAATTCCTTCATATTTTGAGAGATCCTATTTATATAGATAAGGGGACATAATTCACATGGATATAGTAAGTCTCGCTTGGGCTGCTTTAATGGTAGTCTTTACATTTTCCCTTTCACTTATAGTGTGGGGAAGAAGTGGACTCTAGGAGTATTACTAATTAATCAAACTGTATCAATTGTTTTCTAGATCGTTCTGCAACACGTTTTGCACTATTTAAAACGAAAAAATATTTTGAATTCCATTCGATTCCGATGGAGTAATCCATTATATCACACTTTTTCAATCAAACAGATATTTCACCAACTCCCATCTTTGATCTTTGTATTTCGAAAGGAATACTGAGAAAAGGAAATTCATTATAATAAAATAATAAAAACGATTGCGAATCGTTCTATTTCAATCAACGGATTCTTACCACAGAATTATGTTAGGAGTACTAAGGAGATTATTTCTTCTTTAATTAAATTAAGAATAATTAAATTAAGAAGTCGTTTGGTTAAGTATATATGCATATATATATACGGCTTTGCTATGAATTCTATTAATAGGAAAAGTGTTATCCACACAGACATCGTGGTTGTCGAACGAGATTATTATACATAAGAGAACCTTCACTCGGATGAGTCCCATATTACACACTTACTACTTGCTTTAGAATTTTTGAAATTGTATTTTATTATACATTATTTATTATTAAAGTAGACTTTTACACATTCTACACTCTAATAGATAGACCATAGGGTCTATCTATTAGAATACTACCCCGACTTGAATTAGCTTATTTCCTCTATTTTTAAGACGCTAAAATTGGAATCCCTTTTTTTTTTATTTTGGATAAGAACTTAAACTTATAAGTCAAGCTTAATTCCAATTAATTTTTTTCACTGACTGTTTTTACGTAAATTATAAGTAGAAACGCCGTAGGAACTAGAATGAATAGCACAGTAGCAATAAATGCAAGAATATTTACTTCCATAATATAATCTTTTTTACTTCACAATAACTCGGGATTTAATCCCCTAGAGATCATAAACCTTTCGAATCAATTACCTCTCAATGTTTTGAAATAAGATCCATATCATGAATAACACTAACCGAGTTACCAAAAAAATTCGTCGTCAAAACGGAAGAGTATAACATAGGGGTTTTTTAGCCGTACCGAACCCGAATTTAGATTCGGGACCCAATCTAAAATTCCTTTATTTGGTTCCGTTCTTTTTTCTATAACGTACCTTGCATTTTTTCATGTACAACCATCTGATCAAGTATCATCAGACCATCCCTCTACTTCGATTAGTTCCAAATAAATAAAAAAAATATAAATATACAAATATATATATATATATATTATCCAGGTATCTGGAATAATCGAAAAAAGAGACTTGGAATACTTAGTATAATGCTACTAAAAATTGTACTAATACGCCCTTATATCCTGCCAAAAAGGGAAAGAAAAGGAAATAAAGAACCCTTTTTAGTTTGGGAAAAAGATTTTACCCCCGGGCTCCCTTTCATAGTCATAGAAGGTAATAGATGAAGGTAATAGATGGATTGGATTGATTGATGTATTTTTATTGGATCCGCCGGGACTGACGGGGCTCGAACCCGCAGCTTCCGCCTTGACAGGGCGGTGCTCTGACCAATTGAACTACAATCCCAATGAAATAGGGGATCTAGCAAAGATTTTTAGTCTTTTTTATCTCCGTATCGAGTATTTATGAAGGGCAAGAGGGTTATAACCTCTCGTGATAAATTGACGAATTGTTGGGCCGAGCTGGATTTGAACCAGCGTAGGCATATTGCCAACGAATTTACAGTCCGTCCCCATTAACCGCTCGGGCATCGACCCAGGACGAATCACTTTAAAACTTATTGGTAATCCGTAATTACCTTTCTTTCGTAGTATCCTACCCCCAGGGGAAGTCGAATCCCCGCTGCCTCCGTGAAAGAGAGATGTCCTGAACCACTAGACGATGGGGGCCTGCTTGTCCAACCGCCATCATCATCATACTATGATCATAGTATCATCAGTTTTTTTAAATTGTCAATACTAAGGTGTAGAGAATTTTGGGGTGATTAGTCACTGAGGAATGATTCATTCTAATCACCACTCAGTGATCTATATTCCATCCCTAACTATATCTCTATATCTATATAATAGATATAGTTATAGTATTTAGTCTAAATTAAATATATCCTAAATTTCCTAAATTATTATAATTAGTATATATCTATAATTTAATTTTATAATATTTATTTTTAGTCTAAAATAAAAAATGAAAAAAAGGATAGGATTTTTTCGTGGAGTCATTAGTCGAAAAGGGGTAGGATTAAGTTTTATTTCTTTCTCTTTCAGTCTTCAGTTCATTCAGTGTTAACATAAGATATTCTTAATCTCATATTAAATAAAACAGGAGATTTAGAACCAATAAATTTAGTAACCGGGACCCAGAAAATAAAGTTTTTAAAATCCTTTTCATTTTGTTCAGGGAAAAGGCCAAGTAGAATCTCTTCATCACATGATTCGTCGAAATATCTTGAAATTGATGTTTCAGTTGAATTGGCAAGTGTACATGTAAGCGAACTTTATTCTGTTGGGAAAATTTTCATTCAAGAAAAGAAAATAGGTTCGATTTTCAAACAATTTATTCCACTTTACCCTAGACTTGCGCGGTAAATCCATTTATTATTATTCGAAACTGAACCATCAACATGAACCACCAATCAACTACTATGAGTCTACTGGATGTACTATGTATGTACTATGTATTATGTATATATAGATATATATATACTAGATTTTATCTAGCTATATCTAGCTATAGGATATAGACATTTTTTCGATATAGCAATCTGTTCAGGAATTCATAAAACAGTAAATAAGCCCTTTTAACTCAGTGGTAGAGTAACGCCATGGTAAGGCGTAAGTCATCGGTTCAAATCCGATAAGGGGCTCCGATTTTTTCCTAAACCTCCAAGCATAATATTCATATTTGAAATGAAAGAAGAATACAGATATTAGTATTCTATATTTGTAAAAACCAAGTAACTGACGGGATAATAGAGTATTTTTCTACTAAGTTAGAGTCTACTAGTTATTATAGTTAAGGATTTTTTTAAAAATTTTGAATTATTATAAATATTGATTAAGTTACCTCTTGAATAACCAAACCAGATATTCCAATTTTACATTCTTACCAAAAAAATCCATTCCATTCGAAAGATTTTTAATGAACAAAAAAGGAGGTGGACCTGACCCATTGAATCATTACTATATATGTTATTCTGATAGTAAAATCGTATAGATATGAAATTAGAAGACTTAAGTTTTTTTTCCTTTCTTTTTTTGACTCCTCAAGAATTTGTCGATATTTCCGCTTAAATCTTCTTATTCCTATATTTATTATAATTTTATAATTGTTCTATCTATACTATCTATATACTATATTATTATTATTTATTATTTATATATTATTTATAGATAATATATATATATATTTTTTAATATTATATAAATTATAGATAATATATATATATATATTCTAATATTATATAATTATATAAAATATATATTTATATAATAAATATATAT